CAGATCCTAAAAACAACAATGCTTTCGAATAAGCATGAGTAATCAAATGAAATAAAGCAGCTCGATAGGAACCCATACCTAAAGCTAACATCATATAACCCAATTGAGACATTGTAGAATAAGCTAAACCTCTCTTAATATCTTTTTGAGCAAGAGCTAAAGTAGCTCCTAAAAATAATGTTATTATACCTATTAAAGATATTATATTTAATATATAAGGTATAACTATGAAAAGAGGAAGAAGCCTAGCTACAAGAAAAATTCCTGCTGCTACCATGGTAGCAGCATGTATAAGAGCTGAAATAGGGGTAGGCCCTTCCATGGCATCGGGTAACCAGACATGAAGGGGAAATTGAGCAGATTTAGCAACTGCGCCAGCAAATAATAGGAAAGCACAGAAAGTAACAAATAAAGAATTAACTTCATTATTATAAACCAAATTATTGAATATTTCAAACAAATCCCGAAATTCAAAACTACCTGTTATCCAATAAAAACCTAAAATTCCTAATAATAACCCAAAATCTCCAACACGATTAGTTACAAACGCTTTCTGACAAGCATTCGCCGCACTGGGTCGGGTGAACCAAAAACCTATTAATAGATAAGAACACATTCCAACCAATTCCCAAAAAATATAAATTTGTATTAAATTAGAACTAGTAACTAATCCCAACATTGAAGTATTGAAAAAACTCATATAAGCAAAAAATCTCACGTATCCTCGATCATGAGACATATAATTATCACTATAAATAAGAACCATAACCCCAACACTAGTGATTAATATTGACATAATAGAAGTAAGTGGGTCAATTAAGGAGCCGAACTCTAAAGAAAAATCATTATTGATGGTCCAAGACCATACATATTGATAGACAGAATTGTTATTTAGTTGCTGAATAAAGAAATGGGCTGAAAAAATCATAACTATACTTAATAATAAAACACTCGGAAAAGCCCACATACGGCGAAGATTTTTAGTTGCCGTTGGAAAAAGTAGAAGTCCTGCTCCTATTAACATAGGAACTGGAAGGGGAATGAACGGTATGATCCATGAATATTGATATGTATATTCCATATAAAAATAAATAAAAAAATTATCTTAATTAATTGTTTCTGATTCACCAATTCTTATTTCTTTTCTTTTGAAAGCGGTCGATTAATAAAAAAATTAAGATATATAAAATACAACTTAAATAGAATTTCATTTTCCAACCTTAATTATTCGGAATCTTTCCAAACTACTTCAAATGTTTCAAATGAAGATGAAGAATTAGGGTTAGTCAAATGATATAAACAAGTTACGAGCGAAAATTAAATATGTACTTTAATTTATTATTAGTTTATTATTAATATTGAATTGTTAATATGAAATTTTATGAAGATAAAAACGAAAAATTGCAATTTCGATCTAATTATTACGTAATACAATAATTTATTTATATCTATAGAGCAAGGCTAAATAATGACAGCAAAAAGGTAATCATAGGGCCCATAACTTGACTCATAAAACCTATTTATTGCAGTTTGGTTCGGTTATTCCCAATCATTAACTAATTTTTTTAGAACTAATGTCTTCGATTACAATAAAAACTATTTAAAAGAAATGCTTTGCTATCCTAGACTTTTTTATGTAAAATAAAAACGGAGGGGCAAAAAAAAAATGGCTTTTATTTTAGTTTTCGAAAGTGTTTTGGATATTTTAATCAATTAACTACATAAGACCATTCGAATTTAAAAATTAAAATTAAATGTCCTCTTTCTTCGAACTTGACCCATTTTTTTAATATAATAAAAAAAAATTATTACAGTTTTTTTTTTTTTAATCTTAAGCGGAAGAGGAATTGAGTTTTTAAACCTTTCCATGTATTTTATTACATGTAAGAATGTAACATGACAAAAATAGAAAGTAAAGACCCCAAATCCCTTTTGTTTGTATTTTTGATTTTATCAACTTCAATCTATTCTATTTGGCATAGTAGATCGTATTGTTCTTACTAATATTTTAAATAATTTTTCCAAACACCAAGGGAATGCAATTTCTAGAATAGCTAGCTAGAGATATAGTAAAGAACAATTGATTTTGAACACTAGATGTCTTTCACATCCAACCGATGAACCAATTATAATTTTAAAATGGCAGTTCCAAAAAAGCGCACCTCTAGTTCCAAAAAACGTATTCGTAAAAATCTTTGGAAAAAGAAAGGATATTGGGCAGCATTGAAAGCTTTTTCATTAGCGAAATCTCTTTCTACCGGTAACTCAAAAAGTTTTTTTTGTGTGACAAATAAATAATTAACCAATAGACTAAATAATATGAATAGGTCTAATTAAAAAAAATGATTCTAATTTTTGTTATAATTTTTTTTTTGTAAAATTTACAAATTATCAAGAATATAAATAATATTAATCTAATAATAATAGATTATTATCTAAATTAATATTTCATTTTTATTAAAACAAAATGAATTCCATTTTATATTGTTATTGCTATTAGAGAATGGAATTCATTTTGTTATTTTTTAGTTCGAGCCATGGCAAAATTATCTCGTTACAAATGTTCCTTTTATTTTCAGGAGACCATAAATAAAGTAAAGTAATAAAAAAGTAATAAAATGAAAAATCCCGTTGTTAGTTAACTTAAAAAAAGGATACTCTAAAATAAAAATAACTAATAAACAAAAGATAAGATTATTAATATTATTCAAGAAAACGTTTAGATTAAATGCCTGATTTTTAAACAAATTTTGAGTCATCAATTTGAATATTTCCTAAAAAAATATTGAATTAACCCTCCCAATCTCGACGATTGAATAAAAATAGGTTATTATGATTTTGAATAAGCCGCTATGGTGAAATCGGTAGACACGCTGCTCTTAGGAAGCAGTGCTAGAGCATCTCGGTTCGAGTCCGAGTAGCGGCATGGCTTTTTCTAAAAGAGTAAGCCCTATAATGAATTCAATTCCCTATTTCAATTCCTATAATTGAGAACCCCTTTAATAAATTTTATGATAGTTTCAACTTTAGAGCGTATATTAACTCATATATCCTTTTCGATCATTTCAATTGTAATTATAATTCATTTGATAACTTTATTTGTCGATGAAATCGTAGGACTATATGATTCATCAGAAAAGGGCATGATAGCTACTTTTTTCTGCATAACAGGATTATTAGTTATTCGTTGGATTTATTTTGGGCATTTACCATTAAGCAATTTATATGAATCATTAATTTTTCTGTCGTGGGGTTTTTCCATTATTCATATGATTCCGTATTTTAAAAAACATAAAAACCATTTAAGCGCAATAACGGCGCCAAGTGTTATTTTTACCCAGGGTTTCGCTACTTCAGGTCTTTTAAATGAAATGCATCAATCTGCAATATTAGTACCGGCTCTCCAATCGCATTGGTTAATGATGCACGTAAGTATGATGGTGTTGAGCTATGCAGCTCTTTTGTGTGGATCATTATTATCACTAGCTCTTCTAGTCATTACATTTCGAAAATCCATAAGGGTTTTTAGTAAAAGCAAGAATTTGTTAACTGAGCAATTTGCCTTTGGTGAGATTCAATACGTGAATGAAAGAAACAATGTGTTAAAAAACACTTCTTTGATTTCTTCTCAGAATTATTACAGATATCAATTAATTCAACAATTGGATCGATGGAGTTATCGTATTATTAGTTTAGGATTTATCCTTTTAACCATAGGTATTCTTTCGGGAGCAGTATGGGCTAATGAAGCATGGGGATCCTATTGGAATTGGGATCCAAAAGAAACTTGGGCATTTATTACTTGGACCATATTTGCGATTTATTTACATATTCGAACAAATAAAAATTATGAAACTCAAAATTCTGCAATTGTGGCCTCAATGGGCTTTCTTATAATTTGGATATGTTATTTTGGGGTTAATCTATTAGGAATAGGGTTGCATAGTTATGGTTCATTTACATTACCATCTAATTGAATCTAATTGAATTTAAAGTACTTGACAACGAGAAGCCTAGGGCAGCATACATATAGATATGAAACCCTTATATCAACCATCAAGAACCATTTGAATCATTCCATTTCCATTACTTGATTCAAATGGTTCTCAAAATGTCAAAATATCTGGTTATATTTTTATAATAGAATTCCAATTTTTTTATTTAACTTAAAAGCTGAAAAAGACTTTTTTTGGACAATGAACGATTTTTAAAATCATCGTATTTTTTTTTTGTTTATTGACAAAAACTATCTATAAAAAAAATTTGATAGAATAGCTTCGACCTTGTCAACTGATAATGAGAAAACGAAATCGGGATAAATACCAATACCTATTACCGGTAAAAGGATCGAAATCGAAATAAATAACTCGCGCGGTCCAGAATCAAAAAAATAAGAGTTTTTGGGGACATTAAAAAGCTTGTATCCATAGAACATCTGGCGTAACATAGATAATGAATAAATAGGAGTTAATATCATTCCAATTGCCATTACAAAAGTAATTAAGATTTTTGTTATTAAAAGATATTTTTGGCTAGTAAGTATTCCAAAAAAAACTACCAATTCGGCAACAAAACCGCTCATGCCCGGTAATGCAAGCGAAGCCATTGATAAGATACTGAAAGTCGTGAATATTTTTGGAATTGAGACGGCCATTCCGCCCATTTCGTCGAGGTAAACAAGTCGTATTCTATCATAACTCGTTCCGGCCAAGAAAAAAAGTGCAGCGCCAATAAATCCGTGAGAAATTATTTGTAAAATGGCCCCGTTGAGCCCTGTATCGCTTATAGAACCAATTCCTATAATTATGAAACCCATATGAGATACAGAAGAATAGGCTATTCTTTTTTTTAAATTACGCTGACCCGGAGATGTTAAAGCTGCATAGATAATTTGAATTGTGCCTACTATCATCAACCAGGGAGAAAATACAGAATGGGCATGGGGTAATAATTCCATATTGATCCGAACCAACCCATACGCTCCCATTTTTAATAAGATTCCGGCTAAAAGCATACAAGTACTATAATGTGCCTCTCCATGGGTGTCTGGTAACCATGTGTGTAGGGGTATGATCGGTGATTTGACAGCAAAAGCAATAAGAAATCCAATATAAAATATTATTTCCAGTGCTACAGGATACGATTGATTAGCTGATGTTTCAAAATTTAATGTCGGTTCATTGGAGCCGTATAAACCAATACCCAGAACTCCTATTAATAAAAAAACTGAACCTCCAGCAGTGTACAAAATAAATTTTGTAGCTGAATACAAACGTTTCTTTCCACCCCACATGGATAGAAGTAGATAAACGGGAATTAATTCTAACTCCCACATGATGAAAAAAAGTAAAAGGTCTTGAGAAGAAAATAGTCCTATTTGACCGCTATACATTGCTAACATTAGGAAATGGAATAGTCGTGAATCTCGAGTAACGGGCCAAGCCGCTAAAGTAGCTAAAGTTGTGATAAAGCCTGTCAGTAAAATGGGTCCTATAGAAATTCCATCTATTCCCAATCTCCAGTAAAAATCAAAATAATTGATCCATTTATAATTCTCCGTTAGTTGCATTAACGGATCATCCAATTGGAAACGATAACCGAATGCATAGGTTGTTAGAAGGAGTTCTACTATACATATACATATAGTATACCACCTTATTACCTTATTTCCTCTATGAGGAAGAAAGAAAATTAAGGAACCCGCGGATATTGGCAAAACTACAACTAGGGTTAACCAAGGAAAATTATTCATAGTAAAAACAAAATAAACTTGGACCAGAAAAACCCGTGCTCGAAATAAATATATTTTGAGCGCGGGTTTTTGTCGGTAAAGGTAAAAAAATCAAATGGATTCGAGTAGGGTTTTCTGAAACGTATTAATAAGCTAGACCCATACTTCGAGTTGTTTCATGCCATAAATAAACGCGAACACTCAAGAAATCCGTTGGACAGGCAGATTCACATCTCTTACAACCGACACAGTCCTCTGTTCTTGGAGCAGAAGCTATTTGCTTAGCTTTACATCCGTCCCAAGGTATCATTTCTAATACATCAGTTGGGCAGGCTCGCACACATTGAGTACACCCTATACACGTATCATAAATCTTTACTGAATGTGACATTGGATCTATAAATTTTTAAACGTCAGAAATTTTCGATCTAGTAAACTTGTAAATGAATCATATATTTATACACCAGATGAATCAATAATTTACCAGAAATTTGGAAGCAATCTACTTCTGGATCGACCCAGACGATAGAACCAAGATACTTTGATTTCTTACATTTTCTAAAATATGGATTAGATTTAATGTATGGTCATGTTAATTAGAATTTATGCATATTGTAATTTCTATGATTAATACTACTTATTCAACAAATTCGATTGATTGATACGAGTTGATTTTCTGTTACGATAAATTGACGAAACAATGGCCAGTCCAATAGCTGCTTCAGCGGCGGCAATAGCTATAACAAAAATTGAGAAAATATTTCCTTTTAATTGCCGGCTATCAAAAAAATCAGAAAATGTTACGAAATTTATATTAACCGCATTCAGTATAAGTTCAAGACACATAAGGGCTCTAACCATATTTCGGCTTGTGATCAATCCATAGATACCGATAGAAAATAAGTAGGCACTCAAAACAAGTACATGCTCGAGCATCATTGACTAACTCCTTATCAATTTTGATTCATTTCAATATGAACTGAATAACAATTCAACAGATTCAATTGACTAGAATATAAAGTAAAGTGTGGAACAAATAAATATATTGTAAAATAAATATATTGTATTAGTAATAGATTAAATAAAAGAGTTTTTATTTTGACTTTTAGACATAACATAACCAATTTAAAAATGGAAGATAAAAAAATGTAATAACACAGAACAGAGTTGAATTTTGATTACTGTTGGAAATTCTAGAGATTTATTACTGGCGCGCTACTGCAATTGCGCCTATTAAAGCGACTAAAAGAATTATCGAAATGAATTCAAATGGAAGAAAAAAATCTGTTGATAAATGAATTCCAATTTGTTGACTATTACTTATCAAATCTTGCTCTATAATCTGGTTTGATCTTGCAGTCCAAATAATCCCGTACCATGACGTATCCGTAATACTAATCATTAGTAAAACAAAAATACTTGTACAAACAGGCAAAGTAATCCCATCCCCAACAGTCCAAAGATTAAAATCTTTGTAATCTTCTGAACCATTCATAAACATCACAGCAAATACAATTAAAACATTTATAGCTCCCACGTAAATAAGAAGTTGTGCAGCAGCTACAAAATAGGAGTTTAATAGAATATAAAATAAGGATATACAAACAAGAACCAGCCCCAATGAAAAGGCAGAATAAATGGCGTTGGTAAATAATACCACACCTATACCGCCTAGTATAAGACCCAATCCCAGAAAGACTAAAAGAAAGTCATGTATTGGTCCAGGCAAATCCATTATATGTAAAATAAGAGATAAATAAATCTAAATGTTTTTCATGACTTTATTGAGACCCGACCAGAATTTTTTTTTAATAATTTTTGAAAAATTCCTAATTAAATCCTAAGAAATGGGACTAAATGTAGGTACAATTATTGGGTTAATTTTATTCTTTATCTGAAGGAATAGGTCTAATCCGAAATTTTTTATTTCGAAATATATACAGATATATTAATTAATAGATTTTCAATCAAAATAAAGACTCGCTTCTTAATCAACCAATTAATAGTTGGAATTTCATTTCTAGTTATTGACCAAACAAAACGAAAGAACCTTTATTTCTTTTAAATAAATAAATAAAAACCGAACTTTAGTATTGTTAAAGTAATTAGAATTTATTCTTGAATCAAGAGATTTACTTATTTTTTATTTGAGGTGAATTAAAAATTGTTCGAATTGTATAATCGTCAACTACTGACATTGGTAAACGACCTAAAGCAATTTGATTATAATTTAATTCATGACGATCATAAGTAGAAAGTTCATATTCTTCAGTCATTGATAAACAATTTGTTGGACAATACTCAACACAATTACCACAAAATATACAGATTCCGAAATCAATACTGTAATTTAGTAATCGTTTCTTTCGAATATCTGTTTCCAATTTCCAATCAACAACGGGTAGATCTATAGGACATACACGAACACATACTTCACAAGCAATACATTTATCAAATTCAAAATGAATTCGACCACGGAAACGTTCCGCGGTGATTAATTTTTCATACGGATATTGAATAGTTACGGGTAAACGATTTGCGTGAGATAAAGTAATCATGAAACCTTGACCGATGTACCTTGCAGCCCGTACTGTTTGTTGACCATAATTCATGAACCCAGTTACCATAGAAAACATATCGTGAATATATATATATATATGAATAATTTTATGTTTGTTTATTTCTCTTGTTTGAGACAAATTATGAATATAGAATATTCCTTTACAGCGAAAAGAGTTGGGAAGAAGTTGTTAATAATAGATTACCAAGAGAGATCGGTAAAAGAAATTTCCATCCAAGATTTAATAGTTGGTCCATTCTTAGCCTCGGCAAAGTCCATCTTGTTGTGATAGGAATGAACAAGAACAAATAAGTTTTAGTTAATGTAATAAAGATACCAATCGTCGCTTCAAAGACTCCACCCAATTTATTTATTTCAAAAAACTCAGAAACATATATGTCTGGAATAGATATATTCCATCCTCCCAAGTAAAGAACTGTTACAAATAATGAAGAAACTAATAGGTTTAGATAAGAAGCAACATAAAATAAACCAAATTTTATACCCGAGTATTCGGTTTGATAACCTGCTACTAATTCTTCTTCTGCTTCTGGTAAATCAAAAGGTAATCTCTCACATTCTGCTAGGGAAGAGATGAGAAAAATGATAAACCCTATAGGCTGACGCCATAAATTCCACCCCCCAAAACCATATTTTGATTGCGCCTCAACTATATCAATTGTACTTGAACTGTTAGATAATCATAGTCGGTGATACCATCACTGTTACCATCGCTATTACAGAACCGTACATGAGATTTTCATCTCATACGGCTCCTTAAAGGCCATAAATAAATCTAAGGACCAGGTAAGTATTATTTTATCTTGATACATTTGTAGGATGGATAAGGTCAAATCTTATTGGACGGTCCAAAATTAGACCAATAGAATTCTGTCTGTTATAATTATTAGTTTTAAATAATTGTTATTTTAATAATTAAATAATTAAAAAAATTAATAATAAAATAATAATAAAAAAAAAAACAAAGTACTTCTGAATTGATCTCACCCCTTCTTTAAAAAATTTGAATTCTTCTTTGTTGAGTAATAACTTAATTCTTCAATAAAATACTTCTTGTAGAAATATAACTAACATAATTAACCCGTCATTTTTACTTACGAAAAAAAATTCCATATTAATTCATGAATTATGATATATATTCTATATATATATATGAATATAGAATACGAATATGGAAAAGGATAAAAAAGATATATTTTTTTATTGGAATTGGGTTTCTTTCTCTTTTTTTTTTTTCGTTCCTATTCTTCTTTCTATTTCTTAAAAAAAGAGGGCTTACAAAATAAAGGATTTTTTCGTTCCCAATAGTTATGTATTTCATCGGTGGATAGGAGCATACTCTGGATTGGAATAGTGTCTTGGGGAGTACTTCCTAATAATTTCTACTAACTTTAAGCCCCAATTAGTATTCGTTGTTTGTATATTATGTAAAAAAGCCCTTTTTGGATAATTTACATAATTTCCATTTCCATTACAAATCCGTTACATATCTTGGTGTTTCTAACCATCCACTCGTTTTTGTTCAACCCTCCGTTATGATAATACATGTATGTTAATCCATACAAATGATAGTGAAAAATCAATACGGTGGATCTTTTGAGCCCGCTTCAAGTCAGGATGACTAATCGACCAATCTTGGGGTAAACAATTTCTTATGTTTATGTTTATTTTCGCTTAACTCTTTAACTCTTATACATGGAAAATGAGACTCAATATTTTTACTGCGAATTTATATATTCTAAATTATATAATATATATAAGCTGTTTTCTTTCACTCAATATAACTATTTTATTGAATTTTTCAATCTGAATAATGAATAAAAAAAAAAATGAAGATCTCTAACCCTACTCAATTCATTCCACCGTTTTCCTCGAAAGGAGGAATAGAGAAAGGTTTATGTCTATATATCAACGAATCGCACGTAGAGATATTGATAACACACATAAAGTTAATGGTATTTCATAACTAATTGATTGAGCAGCAGCTCGTAGACCACCTAGAAAGGAATATTTATTATTTGACCCGTATCCTGACATAAGAAGTCCAATGGGAGCAATACTTGAAATGGCAATCCATAAAAAAACACCAATATTGAGATCCGCTAAAACAAGGCGATACCCAAATGGAACTACTAAATAGGTTAGTAAAATGGATATAACTGCTATGGATGGACCGATACTGAATAAACGAGTATCCCCTCTAGATGGAAAAAGATTTTCTTTGAAAAGAAGTTTTGTCCCATCTGCTAGAGCTTGAAGAACTCCCAAAGGGCCGGCGTATTCAGGTCCAATACGTTGTTGTAGTCCCGCGGATATTTCTCTTTCTAACCATACAATTACCAGTACGCCTATTGTGATTCCCAATACAAGAGTCAAAATAGGAATAAGTAACCATATAATTCCATAGACCCCCTTTAAAAATTCCAATCTAGAAAAATAATCGATCTCTTGTAATTCTAGTGTATCTAGTGTATCAATTATCATTTCAACGATCAACTTCTCCCATAATGATATCTATACTACCTAGTATTGTCATAATATCAGCCAATTTCATTCTTTTAACTAACTGAGGAAGAATTTGCAAATTGATAAAACCCGGCGGTCGAATTTTCCATCTCCAAGGAAAACCACTCCGATCCCCTATCAGAAAAATCCCCAATTCGCCTTTTGGAGCTTCGACTCGCACATAAAGTTCTTGGTTCGGCAATTCAAATGTAGGAGAAGGTTTTTTACTAATAAAGCGATATTCAAAATCATTCCATTCTGGATTCCTTTCTCTATCAAAGTAGCGGATTTCTAAATTCTCATATGGTCCCCCCGGAATTCCTTCGAGAGCCTGTTGAATAATTTTTACAGATTCCACCATTTCACCAATTCGGACTAGATAACGAGCCAATGAATCCCCTTCTTTTTGCCACTGTACTTCCCAATCAAATTCGTCATAACACTCATACTGATCAACTTTACGAAGGTCCCATTGTATTCCGGACGCTCGCAGCATTGGTCCTGATAAACCCCAGTTTATTACTTCCTCTCGACCAATAATGCCTACCCCCTCGACTCGTTCTAAAAAAATAGGATTGCGTGTAATAAGTTGTTGATATTCAGCAACCCTTATTAAAAAATAATCGCAGAAATCCAAACATTTATCTATCCAGCCATAAGGGAGATCAGCCGCCACCCCTCCGATCCGAAAATAATTATGCATCATTCTCATACCGGTGGCAGCTTCGAATAGATCATATACTAATTCTCTTTCTCTGAAAATATAGAAAAAAGGAGTCTGTGCACCAATATCCGCCATAAAAGGGCCGAGCCATAACAGATGAGAAGCTATACGACTCAACTCCAACATAATTATTCTTATATAGCTGGCTCTTTTAGGTACTTGAATATTTCCCAGCTGTTCCGGTCCATTTACTGTTATTGCTTCTGTGAACATAGTAGCTAAATAATCCCAACGTGTTACATAAGGCAAATATTGTATAATTGTTCGGTTTTCCGCAATTTTTTCCATCCCTCGGTGTAAATAACCCAATATTGGTTCACAGTCAATAACATCTTCACCATCTAGAGTAATGATAAGTCGAAGAACACCATGCATTGATGGATGGTGGGGACCCATACTGACTACCATCAGGTCTTTTCTTGTAGCTGGTATATTCATAGGTTTTTCCTTAATTCACTCTTTCATGAATTGAATTGCTGAAAACGAAAAAAAGTTCATTCAAATTCACGATCTAATAAATCAAATAATTCAAAATGCTTCTTCAAATTAACGAGTTTTTGATTCACGAATATCCAACCGATTAATCAATTCTTTATAACCTATTCTATTTTTCTTTGACAAATAAGATAGTAGGCGTTGGCGTTTTCCCAGAATTTTACGTAGACCTCTCTGAGATAAATAGTCTTTTTTGTGTAATTGTAAATGGGAAGTAAGTCTTCGTATCCTATTGGTGAAACTAAATATTTGAAATTCAACAGAACCCCTATTTTCTTCTTTTTCTTCTTGTGAAATAACTGAGATGAATGGATTTTTTACCATAAAACGAACCCCCCTTCTTTTTTTAAGTTTTAAAATATTTTGATTGATAGATATTTTTATTGATCAGTAATAATAATGGCACTTGGTTTAGTTTGGTATAGAGAATAATCTTAATTTCGGTCTAATTTCGACTTTTATTAAATCAAATTAAATCAATCCTATTTTAATTTCAAAATTTGAAAAGGTATCACAGTATACAAAGGTATACAAAAGGATGGTTGTTTTCCATCCTCCAAAACGATAAAAACTTAGTCCTAAAATCAGACGATTTTATTGATTCATTTCTAGATCGAATTGATATGTTATTGAATTAGTATCATGTATCAGAATAGAATCTAAGACATTGAATGTGCGCACCTCTTTGTCGTCATAGACCCGCTGTGTTATGGGAAAGATAGCAAAAATTTACTAGTAATGGATTTTCAATCGCGGATACATATGTATCCTTACCATACCGAAACGACTGCCGTTATTGCTATCAAACCAATACCGATTCATACAAGCTAAATCTTCTAATCGATAATTTGGCCATAGAAATAACTTTAAGTTAATAAGTTTCTTTTTATATCCTTTGTTTTTATCCAAAACTTGACTGTTTACCTTATTCCCATTCCCATTCCCTAATGCTGAATTTTTATGCATATCATTTCTATTCCTAGAATTGAAACAAATTAGAATTCTAAATTCTCTCCGAAGTCTAGGTGATAAAATATTTTCAGGAACAAACAAATCATAATGATTTTTATCTCTATTTCCAGTCATCTTTTTATATTTGGTAATGACTTCATCAGAATTCTTATCAATATGTGTTTTTTCTCTGTATTTTTGATTCATTTTGTGTTTACTTTGATGAACCGATGAAATACCAATGGTTTGATACATAATAAATTGCCCATCATTTTTTATAGATAGACGAATTGGTTCAATAATCAAAATTCCTCTTTTGATGAATTCCGTAAGAGTTAAATTTTTCTGAATCACCAGAATATCAAGACTCATTTCTCCTCTTTGAATAGAGGATATAGTTATTTCTCTTGGATTTATCAGTCTAAGCAGGAGACAATATACTTTGATGTTATTGATTATTTTTTTATTTAAAATATCATCCCATCGCAATTGAAAATGAAAATACCTTTTTAGTAAGAAATCAAACTCCGCTTTTGTATTGTTCTTGTATTGTTTTTTATTTTTTTGTTTTTTCATCTCCGAGTCCGTATAATCTTCTTCAACATCTTTTTCTTGGTTTGAAAGAGCAGATTCAAGGTTTGCTTGGTCCGCTAATTCTTTTTGCTCTTTATTTCGTTTTTTTAATTCAAGAGATTTTTTTTCATTGGAGGATATAAAAAGATCTTTTTTTTTATTTCTAGCAATGCTTTTGTTTTCAATATCAGTAACGTTTTCATTTATATTAGAATCTAAAAGAAGTAATTTTTTTGGTATAACCCACGGTTTAGTTTTATACAAATTATAAAGTATCAAAAATTCGGAGAAGAACCAACGTTCAAGATTTGATATGGGGCGGTTTAATATTTCTTCATTCATTCCCATCCAATCCAAAAAATTTTTTTGATTAGATAAATAGATTTCTTGATCTTGATGAATTGTGAGATCAAAAAAATTTTGCTTATTCAGTTTATCAATTATTGAATAATCATTAAGTTTATCCTTAGTACATTTTTTATTACTGTTTGGGTCAGTATCAATATTGATCCAAGCTTCAATATTGATTTTCTTTCTAAGACAAAAATGGATGATTCTCCAATCAAAATATTTTCTATCCAGATTTTTATCCATATCTGTAATATCATGTTGTACTCGATCATTATTGATAGGGATTATAGGAATACCTTCCATCATATAAAAAGATTTTAGTTTATTTGTGTTGGAGTTCAAAAAAACTTCTTGGTTGTTTTTTACGTGTAATGACAATTCATAAATTGATGAGTACTTCGTATTTTCAGAATTAATAGATTTATATGCTAACCTATCATATTTATATTGTTTTTTAAAATTCTCTTTTTCATTCAGTAATGAAGCCTTTTCAAAATTTTTTAGTTTTTCGTAGTAAATAAATTTCGTTTTTTTAGATGAGTTACTTAAATCCTTATTTTTATTCATATAATGGTGATTGAATCTATTTCGCCATTTTTGTGGTACTAGTCTAGACCATCTAATGTGAGATATATCATATTGATAATGATTCCTTAACCAATTTGTCCATTGATTTATTCCAGAATTCTGACAATTCTTATGTCTTAATTGAGAAAGAAAAAGTTCTTGTGTTCCAACAAAATAACCCCTTATTTCATTCTTAATAAAAGGAGCTGCTCCATTATATTGCAAGACAGATTTTAACTTATAAAAATCCAAATTGACAAATTGGGTTTGTGACAATTTGTAAAATACATAGGCTTGTGAAAAGTAGGATAAGTCACAAAAAGTATTTGAATTTTTTTTACTAATATTAGTATTATATAGTGCCTTTTTTATAGTCGAAATAAAATGAATTAAACTTTGATTTTTTTTATCCATTTTTTCTTGATTTGTTTCATTATCAGTAATGTATTTATTAATAATTTTTTTTATTGAGTCACGAAATGGTTGTGTATTGATCCTAGGAATATTAATGATCCACAGAAAGATATCTATGTATATCCTTTCAATGAAAAATTTTATAAAATAATGTGATTTGCGTATTAGTCGAGCATTTTTTCTTTTTAATATCTGCCAAATATTTTTTTGTGCTTTCAACCTTTTATTATCATCACTTATTTTGTTAAAACTAATATTTCGATCCGGAATTCTAAATCCGCCCTTTTTTTCATTTGTAATTTTTTCTATTTGATTTATGATCGTGTTTGTTCTATCAGTTAGATCCTGTATTTTTTTTTCTGTCAACGAATAATTTGTCCAATTCCGAGGTATAGTTTCAATGGACGATTCAGGAATCATCAGATTACTTATTATCAAATCTTTTTTAGTTTTACTCAATTCATATACTTTTCTTTTTCTCAATCCAAATAATAGAATTGGATTTATTTTTGATAGTTCTTTTTTTATTTCTTTTAAAAAAAGAATCCTTTTAATGACCCATTTTTTTATTTCTTTTGAAACATTTAGAAACAATTTTGTTTTTTCTTTTAAAATTTTTAGAATTAGAAAACATTTCTTTTTCAATTTTCTAATTTTTCTTTTGAGTTCTTTAAAAATGGGTTCAAAAAACGATTCTTGTTTTCTGGAAGAATCAAAAGGAAATTCTGCTTCCATTCCAAAAATTGTTAAAAAACAAGAATCATTTTTTGAATCTTTCTTTTTCATTGGATCGTTATAAGGGGCTCGTGGATTCGATCTATGCCAAGGTTTCAGACGAAAAGGAAATAGGATCTTAATCTGAATACCGTCTGTTAACCAATCTTTTGGAAATTCTTTTTCTGATAATTGAACGCCATTATAGGTGCATTTAACATACATTTCTCGATTCCAATCCTTAAAATCTTCGGACCATTCAGGAAATTGAAATAATAGCATACGGACGATATTTTTAAATATTATCAATGAAGGCAATATAATATATTTTCTAAGAATCGATTGGGTTACTAATAAAAAACCTCTTATTACTTGAGCAAGTAAAATACTATCCCAGGCTTCCGCTATTTCTATACGTACTTTCTCCTTTCTTTTGGCTTCTTCTTTTTTATCTTCTTCCTTTTTTTTCTCACTTTCTTCTGTGGTTTTCTCTTTAGAATCCGAAATTTTGAGTTCTGTGTTTGTCCACATACCATTTCTAAAAATTCGGTTTATACGTTCGAAAATATCAAAAGAAAAAAAAGGGGATTTGTTTATTCGGTCTAAAAAGAGGGGGGAATGCACGTCTGCCTCAAAGAATTTCCAAGTAACGATTTTACGTCTTTGAGCACGTATAGAGCCTTTGATTAGGTCTCGACGAAAATCTGATTGTTGTGAATAACGTATCAAAGCAACTTCGTCTGTTTGATCAGTATCATTAGTTTCTTGGGTATTACTATAAGTATCAGTATTCTCTTGGTTATCAGTAAAAATAACTACACTTTTTGCTTTTCTTGAGCGAATCTGCTGATTCTCTATCTCATCCTCCTCGTTTTCTCCCTCCTCTTGTTCCCAATCAGTAATTAATTTGTATGACCAGCGAGGGATTTTTTTATGTATTTCTTTTAATGCAATAGATTTTTTTTTTATCGTTTTCTCGTTTGGAAGAGTTCTATCTGCATCAAATAAAAATTTTAAAACTTTTATTCTATCTTCTGAATCAATTCTTACTTGTTCATGTTCAGGAACTATAAAAGGTCTTTTAAAATTTAAATTTGATGTTGATTTTACAGCAAATTCATTGATTAAGTTCAATAAATAATCCATTTGCTTTGCGCATGCTTTTGTATCAAATGAATTTGGTTTCTGTTCAAATTCTAGGCGATTAATAATCAAAAGGATACTATGAATCTTATTTATCAAAAACTTTTCTATAGAATTTTTTCTAGAAATTTCCTTTTTAATTGAAAGTGAAAACAATTTTTTGATTCGTCCACGATAGGGTCCATTTATGAAAGGATCATATATTTGGGGTAAATATTCTTTTTTAGTCTTATCATTACACAACCGAGTTCTTTTTTCGAGTACATTCAGAACAATGGATTCGTTAATGAGAGTTTGAGCTAAATTTTTATCGAGAGTTTTTACTCTATTTATAAAAAGTTTTCTTATATTTTTCTGTTTATGTTCATTGTTATAACTCCACTGATTAAAAAATTCATTAGAGGGGAGTTTTTCCTTTGGGAACAGAGATGTCTTTCTTTGCATCATTTCCAAAAAAGTTGCCAAACTCGGGGGGTACGTAAAAGCTATTCTTTCTTTTCCATCACTTTGACATGTATAAAAATAATATTGTGACATTTCAGTTCTTACAGCATCTTCAAATTGATCGTTTTTTATATACCTTAAGGGACGTTTCCATTGGTTAGGGTCGAAAAGAGTATTTATAACCGGTTTTTCAAATTGGAAGAGATCCTTTTTTTCTTTAAAAATTTGTAACTTCGAATTTTCTTGTTCTTGATTCCCATCCAGATAATAAGTTTCATAAACGGGTCTATTTTTATAGCGTGTCTCT